ATCACTCCTTATTAATCGAATCTAGGTTATTATTTCCGAATGGGGAGTCTTATTTTCCCCATACATTTCCTTTTAACACTCATGGACTATAATAAAATAAACAATTTAAAAAAATTCTAGACTACTAAATAAATTTATATTTATAAAGCTATACTATATAATATGCAATAAAAAAAATATCAAAATGAATCCTTGAATCTCGACGATTAATCTAAAAATGGATTAGTATTATTTCAAATACGCTGGCCGCTATGGTGAAATCGGTAGACACGCTGCTCTTAGGAAGCAGTGCTAGAGCATCTCGGTTCGAGTCCGAGTAGCGGCATGTCATCTTCTAAAAGAGATACAATAAGACCTATAATGAATTCAATTCTGAATTTGAATTCAGTATATATAATTGAGTACCCCCCTTTTTTATTATGATATTTTCTACTCTAGAACATATATTAACTCATATATCCTTTTCGCTCGTTTCAATTGGAATTACAATTTTTTTTATAACCTTATGCGTCGATGAAATCATAGGACTATATGATTCGTCAGAAAAAAGCATGATAGCAACTTTTTTATGTATAACAGGATTATTAGTCACTCGTTGGGCTTATTCGGGTCATTTTCCATTAAGTAATTTATATGAATCATTACTTTTTCTGGCATGGAGTTTCGCCATTATTCATATGGTTCCCTATTTTAAAAAACAGAAAACGGATTTAAGGACAATAACCTCGTCAACCACTATTTTTACCCAGGGCCTTGTTACTTCAGGTCTTTTAAGTGAAATGCAGCAATCAGAAATATTAGTACCTGCTCTCCAATCCCAATGGTTAATGATGCACGTAAGTATGATGGTTTTGGGCTATGCAGCTCTTTTGTGTGGATCATTATTATCAGTAGCTCTTTTAGTCATTACATTTCGAAAAGCTTTCAGAATTTTTAGTAAAAACACAAAAATTGTAAATGATTCATTTTCCTTTGTAGAGATTCAATATATGAATGAAGGAAACAATGTTTTACTAAGCACCTCTTTTTTTTCTTCTAAAAACTATTACAAGGCTCAACTGATTCAACAATTAGATCATTGGAGTTCTCGTATTATTAGTTTAGGATTTATCTTTTTAACCATAGGTATTCTTTCCGGAGCAGTATGGGCTAATGAAGCATGGGGATCCTATTGGAATTGGGATCCAAAAGAAACTTGGGCATTTATTACTTGGACCATGTTTGCTATTTATTTACATACTCGAACAAATCCAAATTTTGAAAGTAGAAATTCTGCAATTGTGGCTTTTCTGGGCTTTATTATAATTTGGATATGCTATTTTGGGGTCAATTTATTAGGAATAGGCTTACATAGTTATGGTTCATTTAATTTACATTAACACATTAAAATCAAATTTAATGAAATATAACTATGTAAGCCTATAAATACAAAAAAGAAATCTAATTTTAAATAAAAAATTATTAAATCAAATAAGAAATCAAAATATCTATTATATATAATAGATAGAATCTTAATATAGAGAGTCTAAATATAATAAATATATAAGAATATATAAGTAAGAATAAGATAAGAAAACTTTGTATAAGGTGCACGAACCATTTGAATCAAGTAGTGTAGTGATTCAAATGGTTCTCACAAAGACGAAATGGATTTCGTTCCAATTCATTTTTCCTTATTATTATTGTTTTTTTTACTTAAGTTAAAACTTTAGAGAAAATTGAATTTAAGAGAAAAAGGACTTCTTTCTCATTGTACAACGCACAATATTCAAACTAATAGAATTCTTTTTGAATTTTTTCTTGAAAACTATCGATAAAAAAAATGAGATATAATAGCTTCCACTTTGTCAACTGATAATGAAAGAACGAAATCCGGATAAATACCAATCCCAATTATTGGTAGAAGGAGAGAGATCGAAACAAATAACTCTCGCGGACCAGAATCAAAGAAATAAGAATTTGGAACATTAAATAGCTTGTATCCGTAGAACATTTGGCGTAACATAGATAATGAATAAATAGGCGTTAATATCATTCCAATTGCCATTAAAAAAGTAATTAGTATTTTTGGCATTAAAAGATACTTTTGACTGGTAATTATTCCAAAGAATACTAAAAATTCGGCAACAAAACCGCTCAGGCCCGGTAATGCAAGGGAAGCCATCGATAAGAGACTGAACATCGTAAATAGTTTTGGAAGGGGGATAGCCATTCCACCCATTTCATCGAGATAAAGAAGGCGTATTCTATCATAACCCGTTCCGGCCAAGAAAAAAAGAGCCGCACCAATAAATCCATGAGAGATTATTTGTAATATGGCTCCATTAAGTCCCGTATCGCTTATAGATGCAATTCCAATAATTATGAAACCCATATGCGATATAGAGGAATAGGCTATTCTTTTTTTTAAATTACGTTGACCAGGAGATGCTGAAGCTGCATAGATTATTTGTATTGCACCCACTAGAATCAACCCAGGAGAAAATAGGCAATGAGCATGCGGTAATAATTCCATATTGATTCGAACCAACCCATAAGCTCCCATTTTTAATAAGATTCCAGCTAGAAGCATGCACGTACTATAATGTGCTTCCCCATGTGTATCTGGTAACCATGTATGTAAGGGTATAATCGGCAATTTGACCGCAAAACCAATAAGAAATCCCATATAGAATATTACTTCGAGTGCCACAGGATACGATTGATTAGCTAATGTTTCAAAATTAAGTGTTGGCTCATTGGAACCATATAAACCAATACCCAGAACTCCTATTAATAGAAAAATGGAACCCCCCGCAGTGTACAAAATAAACTTTGTAGCTGAATAGAGACGTTTCTTTCCCCCCCACATGGATAGAAGTAGATAAACGGGAATTAATTCGAACTCCCACATTAGGAAAAAAAGTAAAAGGTCTCTAGAGGAAAATGATCCTATTTGACCGCTGTACATTGCTAACATTAAAAAATGGAACAATCGTGCATCTCGAGTAACTGGCCAGGCCGCTAAAGTAGCTAAAGTTGTAATAAATCCCGTCAATAAAATAGGTCCTATAGAAAGTCCATCTATTCCTAATCTCCAATAAAAATCAATAAAAGGGATCCATTTATAATTCTCTGTTAGTTGGGTTAGTGGATCATCCAGTTGAAAATGATAAGAGAATGTATAGGTTATTAAAAGAAGTTCTAAAATGCATATACATAGTGTATACCATTTCATGACCTTATTACCTCTATGAGGTAGGAAGAAAATTAAAGAACCCGTCAATATGGGAAAAACTACAATTATAGTTAACCAAGGAAAATAATTCGTGGTAAAGACAAGATACACTTGGACCAAAAAACCCCGCGCTCAAAAATACAAATAAATATTATTTATTTTTTTCTTTTTGCGTACGGGGTTTTGTCGGTAAAAAAAGAAACTGTATTCAAAATGTATTGAAATGCTTTTTTCTGAAACGTATTAATAAGCTAGACCCATACTTCGAGTTGTTTCATGCCATAAATAAACTCGAACGCTCAAAAAATCCGTTGGACAAGCGGATTCACATCTCTTACAACCAACACAGTCCTCGGTTCTTGGAGCGGAAGCAATTTGCTTAGCTTTACACCCATCCCAAGGGATCATTTCTAAGACATCCGTCGGGCAGGCCCGTACACATTGAGTACATCCTATACAGGTATCATAAATCTTTACTGAATGCGACATTGGATATCTATCAATTTTTGAATGTCATAAACTTTCGATCTAGTAAACTTAGAAATGAATCATATATTTAAACACCAGATGAATCAATGATTTTATCAGAATTTTTTACATCAATCAAATTCCGGATCGACTCAAGAGATTGAGCCAAGATACTTTAATTTCTTGCCCTTTGTCATATCTACGTATCATATACGCAAATTTATATTTATGCTAGTTGAATTTCAATTCCTGAGGAGTCTTATTTCAATTTTGATAATGGATACTACTTATTTATTCAATAAATTGGATTGATTGATACGAATTGATTTTCTGTTACGATAAATTGACGAAACAATAGCCAACCCAATAGCTGCTTCGGCGGCTGCAATAGCTATAATAAAAATTGAGAAAATATCCCCTTTTAATTGCCGACTATCAAAAAAATCAGAAAATGTTACGAAATTCAGATTAACTGAATTCAGTATAAGTTCAAGGCACATAAGAGCCCTAACCATATTTCGACTCGTTATCAATCCATAAATACCGAGAGAAAATAAATAGGCACTCAAAACAAGTACATGTTCGAGTATCATTGACCAGCTCCTTATTAATTTGAATTCATTTCAATATGAACAACAATTCGACAAATTAGGTTTACTAGAATAAGTACTAATAAGTACAAAAGAAAGGAATAGTTTTTTCTTCTGCAATTCAAATAGAATTGAAAATAAATGGATTTAATAACCCAAAGCAAAGTTCCATTTTTATTGCTGTTAACAGTTATAAAGATTGGATTGATCATTGACGAGCAACAGCAATTGCACCTATCAAAGAAACTAAAAGTATTATTGAAATGAGCTCAAATGGAAGAAAAAAATCAGTTGATAAATGAATTCCAATTTGTTGACTATTACCTATAAAATCTTGCTCTATAATCTGATTTGATTTTGTCGTCCAAATAATCCCGTACCAAGACGTATCTAGAATAGTAGTAATTAGTGAAATAAAAATACTTGTACAAACCAACGACGTAATCCCATCACCAACAGTCCAAAGATTTGAATCTTTGGAATATTCTGAACCATTCATGAACATCACAGCAAATAGGATTAAAACATTTATAGCTCCCACGTAAATAAGTAGCTGCGCAGCCGCTACAAAATAGGAGTTTGATAAACTAAAAAATAAGGATATGCAAACAAGAACCAATCCCAAGGAAAAGGCCGAAAATATGGGATTGTTAAGTAATACCACTCCCAGACCTCCTACTATAAGAACCGATCCTAGAAAAACTAAAAGAAAATCATGTATTGGTCCAGGCAAATCCATTCTATTTAAAAGATAAATAAATTGAAATGTGTTTCATGATTTTATTGACCCGACCAGGCAATTTTTTATGATATGCTCCTAATTGAATTCGAATCGAATCCGTTTTAATTGGTGTAGGTACACAATTAGTGAACCCCCTTTGACTCGAAAGAAAAGAAAGCCTAGTTAGTTTAAGTTTAATTCGAAATAGAAAATTTCGAAATAATTATGTATATATGATTTTCACTCCAAAAGCAAAATGGAGTGGCGCTTAGCACTAACCAATCCATAGTTGGTCCTAATTTTTAGTTAATGACAAAAAAAAAAAATAAAGAACTCATTCCTTTCGATTTAAATTAGATCAAATTGAATCTTGATAATTAGCAATTCTTCTTTAATCACAAAGTTTTTGCGGTTTTTATTTTATTTGCGGTGAATTCAAAATTGTTCTAATTGTATAATCGTCGATTACTGACATTGGTAAACGACCCAAAGCGATTTGATTATAATTCAATTCGTGACGATCATAAGTAGAAAGTTCATATTCTTCCGTCATTGATAAACAGTTTGTTGGACAATACTCAACGCAGTTACCACAAAATATACAAATTCCGAAATCAATACTGTAATTAAGCAATCGTTTCTTTCGAATACCGGTTTCCAATTTCCAATCAACAACGGGGAGGTCTATAGGACATACACGAACACATACTTCACAAGCAATGCATTTATCAAATTCAAAATGGATTCGACCGCGAAAACGCTCCGATGTAATTAATTTTTCATAAGGATATTGAATAGTTACGGGTAAACGATTTGCGTGAGATAAGGTAATCATGAACCCCTGACCAATGTACCTTGCAGCTCGTACTGTTTGTTGACCATAATTCATGACCCCAGTTACCATAGGGAACATATCGTAAAGATCTATGAATAATTTTATCTTTGTTTCTTTCTCTTGTTTGAAAGACGCCATAAATATAGAATAGCCCCTTCCTTTTTCCTTTACAGTGAAAGAAGTTGGGAGGAAGTTGTTAATAATAGATTACCGAGAGAAATCGGTAAAAGAAATTTCCATCCAAGATTTAATAATTGGTCCATTCTTAGCCTAGGTAAAGTCCATCTTGTTGTGATAGAAATGAACAAAAACAAATAAGTTTTCGCTAATGTAATAAAAATACCGATTGTCGTTCCAAAAACTCTACCTACTTTAGTTATTTCAAAGAGCCCAGGAACAGATATGTACGGAATAGAGATATTCCAACCGCCCAAGTAAAGAACTGTTACAAATAACGAAGAAACTAATAGATTTAGATAGGAAGCAACGTAAAATAAACCAAATTTTATACCTGAATATTCGGTTTGATAACCTGCTACTAATTCTTCTTCTGCTTCTGGTAAATCAAAGGGTAATCTTTCACATTCTGCTAGGGAAGAAATTAGAAAAACAAGAAACCCTATAGGTTGCCGCCACAAATTCCAACCCCACAAACCATATTTTGATTGGGCTTCAACTATATCAACTGTACTTGAACTGTTAGATAATCATAGTCGGTGATAACATCACTGTTCCCACCGCTATTCCAGAACCGTACGTGAGATTTTCACCTCATACGGCTCCTCGGGGGCCTCCAATAAATCTAAGGACCTCATTGAGATTCTTTATCTTGATACGGTTGGAGTATAAATATATATAGATAGAGTCAAAAACTGTGGTGTGGTAAGGTCCCGAATTAAACCAATGGAATTCTGTCTGCTAGGCTATAATAATGATTAAATCATTCAAAAAGCACTTCTGAATTGATCTTGTCCTTTAATAATTAAAATTTATCTTTGCTGAGTAATAACCTAATCCTTCAATAAAATACTCCTTGTAGCAATATCAATAGATACTTCAACCCAGCCTTTTCATTACGAACAAAATGAAACATTCCATATAGCTCATTAATCATGACAGAGTATCGCTATGAATATGAGTATAGAAAAGAATAAAAGGATCCTTTTGTTTTTCTTCCTATTCTTCTTTCTGAAAATGGGGGTTTCAAAAAAGGATTATTTCGTTCCTGATAGTCATTTTGTAATCTGTGGATAGGAGCCTACTCTGGATCGGAATCGCGAGGAGTACTGCTTGATCATTTCTACCAAACTTCAAGCCCCAATTAGGATTCTTTTTATGTTATGAAAAAGAATCCTGTTGGATAATTTACATAATATATCTCCATTACTAATCCTTTATGTAGTTTTGTGTTCCTAACCATCCACTTATTTTTTATCAATCATCCGTTCTGGTACTACATAGAAACAAAGGAGAATCGAAACTCTATACGGTTGATGTTTTGAACCCGCTTCAAGCTAGGATGACTAATCAACCAATCTTGGGGTAAAAGTTTTGCTAATATTTATTTTCTTGTACGTACGAAATGAGACTCCATTTTTTTACTGCAAATTTGTAAGCTGTTTTCTTTCACTCATATAACTATCTGATTTAGTCCATCACCATCAATAATGAATAAAACAATGAGGATATCTATTTAATTTCTTTACTAACAAAACAAGAAATAAATTAAGAAAAGGTTAAACGAATCGCACGTAGAGATATTGATAACACACAAAGAGTTAATGGTATTTCATAACTAATTGATTGAGCAGCGGCTCGTAGACCACCTAAAAAAGAATATTTATTATTTGATCCATATCCTGACATAAGAAGTCCGATGGGAGCAATACTGGAAACGGCAATCCATAAAAAAACACCAATATTGAGATCAGATAATACAAGGTGATAGCTAAAAGGAATTACTGAATAACTTAGTAAAATGGATATAACTGCTATGGATGGTCCTATGCTAAATAAACGAGTATCTCCTCGAGACGGTAGAAGATTCTCTTTGAAAATGAGTTTTGTTCCATCAGCTAAAGCTTGAAGAATTCCCATAGGCCCCGCGTATTCAGGCCCAATACGTTGTTGTATTCCTGCAGATATTTCCCTTTCTAACCACACTATTACGAGTACACCTAGAGTAATTCCCAATACAAGACTCAAAATAGGTATAAGCATCCATATGATTCCATAGACCTCTTTCAAAGATTGCAATCTGGAAAAAGAATTAATATCTTGTACTTGGGTTGTATCAATTATCATTTCAACGATCTACTTCTCCCATAATGATATCTATGCTACCTAGTATCGTCATAATATCAGCCAATTTCATTCTTTTAACTAACTGAGGAAGAATTTGCAAATTGATAAAACCAGGCGGACGGATTTTCCATCTCCAAGGAAACCCACTTTGATCTCCTATTAAAAAAATTCCCAATTCCCCTTTTGGAGCTTCAACGCGTACATAAAGTTCTTGCTTCGGCAATTCAAAAGTGGGAGAAGGTTTTTTACTAATGAATCTATATTCAAAACCGTTCCATTCTGGATCCTTTTCTCTATCAAAACATCGTATTTCCAAATTTTCATAAGGCCCCCCCGGAATTCCTTCCAGAGCCTGCTGAATAATTTTGATAGATTCCGTCATTTCACTGATTCGGACTAAATAACGAGCTAATGAATCCCCTTCTTTTTGCCACTGGATTTCCCAATCCAATTCGCCGTAACATTCATAACGATCAACTTTACGAAGATCCCATTCTATTCCGGAAGCTCGTAGCATTGGTCCTGATAAACCCCAATTTATTGCTTCTTCCCCGCCAATAATGCCCACCCCCTCAACTCGTTCTAAAAAAATGGGATTCCGCGTAATAAGTTTTTGATATTCCGAAACTGCCGTTAAAAAATAATCACAGAAATCCAAGCATTTATCTATCCATCCATGCGGTAGATCGGCCGCTACTCCTCCGATACGAAAATAATTATGCATCATTCTCATACCGGTGGCAGCTTCAAATAGATCATATACTAATTCTCTTTCTCTGAAAATGTAGAAAAAGGGAGTCTGTGCACCAATATCCGCCATAAAAGGGCCAAGCCATAAGAGATGAGAAGCTATCCGACTCAACTCTAACATAATTATTCTGATATAACTTGCTCTTTTAGGTACTTGAATATTCCCCAACTGTTCTGGTCCATTTATGGTTATTGCTTCTGTGAACATAGTCGCTAAATAATCCCACCGTGTTACATAAGGCAGATATTGTATAACAGTTCGGTTTTCCGCAATTTTTTCCATCCCTCGGTGTAAATAACCCAATATTGGTTCACAATCAATAACATCTTCACCGTCTAGAGTAAGGATGAGCCGAAGAACACCATGCATTGATGGGTGGTGAGGTCCCATATTGACTATCATGAGGTCTTTTCTTGTCGTTGTTACATTCATAAGGTTATTCCTCGATTCTTTCTTTCATGAATTGCTCAAAACGAAACAAAAAGTTCATAAAAATTCAAGATCTAAGAAATTAAATAATTCTAGTTCTTTTTCAAATTAACGAGGTTTTGATTCTCGGATATCTAGTTGACTAATTAATTCTTTATAACGGACTTTGCTTTTCTTTGACAAATAAGATAGCAGGCGTTGTCGTTTTCCCAGGATTTTACGTAAACCTCTCTGGGATAAAAAGTCTTTTCTGTGGAATTCCAAATGGGAAGTAAGTCTTCGTATCTTATTGGTGAAGCTAACTACTTGAAATTCAACAGACCCCCTGTTTTCTTCTTGTGAAATAACGGAAATGAATGCATTTTTTACCATAAAAAAATATTCTATCGTCCTTTTTTCTTTTTGAACTAAATGAATTTTACCAATCAGTAAGAATAATGCTAGTCATTTATATATATATATAAAATATATATAAAATATAATTTCTTTACGAACTCCGAATTTTCTCAACTCATTTTATGAAATGATTTTATCAAATAAAGTTTCTCAATCCAATTTCCGAGTTGATTAAAATAGGATTATGAAAGCATGGTATCTAGATTTTTCCACTAAAAAAAAAAAAGAGGATTCTGTTGATTCATTTATAGATCTAATTGATATTGATATGTGCATTGGATTTCCATTCCGATACCAGAATGCAAATCTAATGCATCTCTTTGTTTCAGATATCAAATAGGGTATAGAATGGATATAAAAAAGGTATCATTAACGAATTTTCACTCGCGGATACATATGTATCCTTAGCATACTGAAACGGCTGCCATTATTGGTATGAAACCAATATCGATTCATACAAGCTAAATCTTCTAATCGATAATTAGGCCAAAGAAATGATTTTATCATTTTATTTTTCTTTTTTTCATTGTTATCCACAACTTCACCCCAGTTTTTTACGTATTTGCAAAATACTGGATTTTTTTGGATAAGATTTCCATTTCTCGAATAGAAAGAAATTAGAATTCGTAATTCTCTACGGCGTTGGGTTGATAAAACTGTTTCAGGAACAACCAAATCATAATTACTTTTGTGTCTAACGTCAGTATTGGTGTTAGCCATAAAAAGGGTTCTTCGGTATCTGAATCTTTCAGTAATTTCGAAACTCTCATCATCATCGTAGGGATCAATCTGCTCAATCAAAGGAATCTTTATCATTTGATAGATCAAAAATTGTGCATCCTTATTTTGTCTAGATATACGAAGTGGTTCGATACCGAATAGTCCTGCGGTAAACACAATGTTCTTAAGACTTTTTTTGGTTTTCGAAAATTCCATTTTCAGTCTTCCCCTTTTGATAGAGGTTAGCCAAGTTTTTTTTATCTCTTTCGCGTCTTTGAGTTTCTTCAGTTTATTCAATTCGTATCCATTCACTTTTAGTCTGTCCACTCGATCATAGTCATCCTCATCAGCATCCTGCGGAGATCTCACTTGAATATTACGGATATCCCCGTTTTTTAGGTATTCCACGAAGGGCCGTTTAAGTTTGTATGCTGTATAGGCTTTAAGATCCCCTGGGCTTTTGTTTTCTTTTTTATTTTTATTCTCTAATGCTAAATCGATCACTTTTATTTTCTTATAGGGATTCTCTAGCTTTGTATTTCTCTTGATGTTTTTGTTTTCAAGAAAATTTGCCATAAGATTTTGAATAGCCTTTTCATTTTCATTTTGAATAACCTTTTCGGTTCCATCTTCAATAAGATCTTGAATAAGATTTGCATTTCCTTGCTGATTTACAAAAAGTAATTTTATTGGTATGATCCACGGTTTTAATTGATATCTAAGATCCATTGGGATCAATTCCGGGAAGAACCAACCTTTCAGATCCGAGATGCAATTATTTGGGATTTCTGTATTCATTCCCAGCCAATCAAAAAGTGGGTTTTGGTTTTTCGTTCGTTCATAATTTTGCCAATGCAAAAAAACCCCAGGCTTAATACTTGTATTACCATTTGACGCGGTCCAGTATTTTACAGTATCGCCACTATTTGCCGAGGTCCAGTTCTTAGCAGTCCCGGCTTTCTGTTTTAAACCAATTAAACCAACAGGGAGAAGTCTCCAATGAAAATATTTGCGGTCTGGAAACGTATACAGATTCAGAAGATCGTTTTGTACTAAAAAATTCTTGCTAAGAGCAATACCTTCTGGATTATCAAATAATTTACCTTGCCGTCTATTGTAATTGTAAGAAATCCTTTGTTTATTATTTATACATAGTGGTGATACATACTTATCTTCGGAATTAATAGATTGATATGAAAAAAGGTCATACCTATAGGATTTTATAGAGTTCTTAATAGTCTCGTCTTTTTGGCCTCTGTAAGTTCCCAATCTAAAAAAATGGCCTTCATCGTCTAATGAATTTGCTTCAAAGAAATTTATTCTTTTTTCATTAGAATACCTTTTAGTTAAGTCTGTATTTTCGTCCATACGTTGTTGATTCACTTTAGTTCGCCATTTTTCTTGGCTTAAGCTATTCCATATAATTGCAGATACATTATATTGATAATGAGCCTTTAACCAGTTTTTCCATTTAGTTTTTGAAGAATTAAAACAATTTTTATGTTTTAATTTAGAATCAAAAATTTGTTGTGCGTCAAAATAATCCTTTATTTCTTTCTTAAGAAAAAGGGATGCTCCGTCATATTGAAGAACATATCTTAACTTCTCTAAGTTAATAAGTTGGGTTTGGTATAATTTGTAAAATACATAGGCTTGGGACACAGAGGATAAGTGCGAATGACCTTTTGACTTCTTAATCTTATTGCTAGCCAAAATATTCGTAAGCTTAATATCATTCTCTGAAATCCGAATATCAGTATCATAAAGCGACTCTTTAAAAATCGAAATAAAGGGATTTTTTTTTTTCTTTGTTTTAGATTTATAAATATTTGTTTTATACACTTTTTCTTTATTTGTTTCAATCTTGTAAATGGATTTTACACTCATTTTTTGTGAAAATTCAAAAAAATGTTTTGGATGGATCTTGCGAATAGAAATGGCACATCGAACGAAATTGAGGTGTATCCTTTTAATATTGCGGGATATCCTTTTAATGAAAAATATTAGAAAATAATAAGATTTTCGGATTCTTAGAAAAAAATATTTTTGTCGGATTAATCGAGCTTTTATTCTTTTTAATTTCTTTAAAATATTTTTTTTTGCTTGTCCTAGTTTATCAAGAGAATCGGGTTCAGGAGTGAAAACGATTTTCTTTCTTTCTTTTATAACTTTATCTATGTGATCTTGGATTTCTCTTAGTTGATTATCCAGATCCTTCAGTTCGTTTTCTTGATCCGCCACATTTTCTTCTGGCAATGAATCATCTTTCAAAGCTCTAACTGGACCTTGCAACAAGGATTCGCGAATCCTCTGATTACTCATTCTCAAATCTTGTTCTTTTTTAAGACTCTCTATGTCTTTGTGAGAAAGAGTCAACTCAGAGTTTTCTCTTACTACAGATAATGCAATTGGGTTTCTTTTTGAAAGCTCTCTTTTTAGAAATAAAATGCTTTTCATCAACCATTTTTTTGTTTTTTTTAAGACGGTTAGAAAACGTTTGCTTAGAATTAGAGAATGTTTCTTTTGGAATTTGATAATTTTTTTTTTTAGTTCTTTTGCAATGGGTTTAAAAAATGCTGCCCAATCCGGGCTTATTAGATCACCGAAAGGACGGTCGGTTAAGATTCCAAAACTTGTTAAAAAACGAACTTCCCGGTCCCTTTCCAGTTTCTTGGGCTCCTTTTCTTTCTTCGGATCTTTTTGACTGGATCGCGGCCCAAATCTGTACCAAGGTTTAAGGGAAAAAGGGTCGCTGACCTGTATCTGAAGACCTTCTATCGTCCAGTTTTGTGGCAATTGTTGGTATCCCAGTTTTTCTGATACGGTCATACCATTATAGGTACATATAGCATACGTCTCCTTTTTCAAACGCGCAAAGTCTATTGACCACTCAGGATCTTGAAATAATAATATACGGGCTATATTTTTCACTATTATCAATGAAGGGAATACAATCCTTTTTCTAAGAAAAGTATGCATTAATAATATTAAAGCTCTTATGGCTTGACCAAAGTCAATGTTCTCCCACATTTCCATTACATTCTCAATTCGTATCTCATCCTCCAGGTCTTCCTCGGATTTATCTTTCTCCCCTTTGGGTGCTAACCCCAACATTTGCCGCAGTTCCTTCCTATTATCCAAAATCCTCGTGACCCATTTTTTTTCATCTTTAGCCACTTTTTTACTTATCCGGGTTTCAAAAAAGAATTTTACTTGCACGGCGATGTTAACAAAAAAAGAAAAAATGGAGCGGCGTCGGAAAGTGAAAAGAGGGGAACGTGGATTTACTTGATATATGCTACAAACGTATGCTTTACGTCTGTCATGACGCGCGGATCCCTTGATTAGTCCTCGACGAAAATCTGACATCTGGCCTAAAAAGCGTATCGCATACTTTTTTCGCTTCCGCACAAGATTACCATGCTCATCTACCACCGGCGTCTTTTTCGCATCCTTCTCAGTAAACACTGCTACACGTTTGAATGGTAGTACCCGAAGATCATGATCGGCGAACATTCTTTCTCCCTCGGCTGTGCCTTCCACTTGTTCCAACTCGTCGATTAATTTGTATGACCATCGAGGAACTTTTTTAGTGATTTCTTTTAGTCCAATAGCTTTTTTTCTAATTCTTTGGGGATCGGGTAGAATAGGATTCAAAAGCAATTTACAAAATTTCCTTGCACCTTGGACATCCATTTTGACTTCTTTGCTTTTGAACAATGAAAATTTGTTCTTTTTTATTGGTACTACAGGTGTATTAACTATATCTATTTTCTTTTTCAATTTGTCATAATCTTTCTCGGGAATCAAAAGTACGTGAAGCTTATTTATCGAACTTCTTATCATTCTTAGAGACATTTCATTTTTTTTTTTCAGCGAACTTGTCTCTATGTCATTTTGTATTAAAGTTTTATTATTATTTAGGATTGAGGATGAAAAAAACTTTTTGCTCTTTGCACGATACGCTCCGGTCAAAAAAGGATCAGATATTTCAGGCAAGTATTCGGTTTTAGTTTTATAATTACACAATCTTTTCCTTTTTTCGAGGACATTTTGCAGGCTAGAGCTTTTCTTTCTTGCGAGGACATTTAGTAGACTTCTTTTTTTATCTAAAGCTTTAATTCGATTTCTAAATTCTGTACTCAGGCTGCTCGTTTTTTGTTCATTCCTATAAGTCCACTGGGTATAACTCCCAGGATCATACCATCCAAGAGCCCACCATTGATCATAGATTCGTGGGAACGCAGAAGAAATTTTTCTTTGTATCATTTCGAAGAAAGTTGACAAACTGGGTGGATATGTAAAACATATTCTTTCTTTTCCATCACTTCGACATTTATAAAAAAAATATTGTGACGTTTCATTTTTTACAGCCTTTTCAACGCCAGCACACGTTTTTATATATCGTAATGGACGGAGCGATTTTTGCGGGTCAAAAAGAGGAGTCACAAGAGGTTTTCCAAATGAGAATAAATATTTATCTTCTTTGAATATAGCTAACTGCGAATTCTCTTCCTCGATTTCGTTCGGATCCACCCTTTCTTGCGAGATAAGCGAACTAGAAATATGTTCTTCGGTAAATTCCTCTTGTTTCTCTTGCACCTCCTCTTCCACATCTTCTCCTTTTTCAACTTCCATCTCCCTCTCCTCAACTTGCATTTCCCTCTTTATTTTTTTTTGAATTTCTGATATTTTTTCTCTCGGGTCTCGAAACAAAAAGGGTGTTCGATCTAAATAGAAAAGAAAGGTCGCAAATAAGACAATACTAAAGAGGTGCTCCATATCTTCTATGAATTTGGATCTCATGTACACATTCTCAAATCCACGAAGGACCAGCTTAACATAAAATCGAAAAAAAAGTTTTATATCGCTTACTAGCAAAGAACTCTTTATCCACCACAGTGCATCGTCTAATCCCTTATAATTCTTTATCCTGAGTAATACCGATTCAATCCGTTTCATACCAAAAATTTCACGAATTAAACCAGGAACAAAAGAATTTCTCCATTTTTCTATAATGTACTTATTCCATGGAATAAGTACATTAGATGTAATGTACTTCATTCTCTTCGATCTAATAAACTTAAGTATCCACACTAATACCAATCCAACCCATTTTACGACTAAAATATGACCAATTAACCAACCAACAAAGCTACTTAGGACAAATACAATTTTATTGTTGCAGCGAAAGATATAAATGTGGTTTAATCTGGTTAACATTGGCCTTGCCAAAAGGCTAAGGCTCAATAATTGAAAAAGCAAATTATTCAGGAATACCCATTGAATCCTAAGATTCCGCATTGAATTAGTAAATTCCAAAGCAAAAAACGAATCCGGGTATTGACCGCTATTGTTGCATAAGAAATGAAAGAAAAAATACGGTGGAACTAGTAAAAGTAGTGTATGAGGTCTACCTAACGCTAGATGCAGAGGCGCATAAAGCATTGATATGAATATCAAAAGTTGTCCTGTAAAAAAACCTGCTGTTTCTGAAACCTTCTTTTCGATTGCATCTTGGTCTCCTTCCAAAAACCGGGGTCGGAGAAGGAAGAGATAAGAGCATCCCATGGAAAATGCGCTAATAAATCCATAGTAGAGTCCGACCATAACGACGGAATTACTTATCTTCATGCATAGGGATACGAGATTAACCAGTAGAAACGATTTAAAAATCATCACGAACCTCCTCTCCTCTTGTTGGATTAAGATAATAGTTTTTTTAAAGTTATTCTTTATCTGTAATATATGTAATTTTTTTTTAAGTTATTCTTTATTTTGTGTGGGCTTTTCCTAGCATTTTACTGTTAAGCATGGTTATGCTTCTTTCCGTCTATCTCTCTATTCAACAAATAAATAGAAGTTTTATCTATCAATATGTATGGTCTTGGACCATTAATAATGATTTTTCTTTAGAGTTCGGTCACTTAATCGATCCACTTGCTTCTATTATGTTAATATTAATTACTACTGTTGGAATTTTGGTTCTTTTTTATAGTGATAATTATATGTCTCATGATCAAGGATATTTAAGATTTTTTGCTTATCTGAGTTTTTTCAATACCTCAATGTTAGGATTAGTTACTAGTTCTAATTTGATACAAATTTATATTTTTTGGGAATTAGTTGGAATGTGTTCTTACCTATTAATAGGTTTTTGGTTCACGCGACCTATTGCAGCAACTGCTTGTCAAAAAGCTTTTGTAACTAATCGTGTAGGGGATTTTGGTTTATTATTAGGAATTTTAGGTCTTTATTGGATAACGGGTAGTTTTGAATTTAGGGATTTGTTCGAAATAGTGAATAACTTAATTGATAATAATAATCACGTTCATTTATTATTTGTTACTTTGTGTTCCTTTCTCTTATTTGCTGGTGCAGTTGCTAAATCCGCGCAATTCCCCCTTCATGTATGGTTACCTGATGCCATGGAAGGGCCCACTCCTATTTCCGCTCTTATCCATGCCGCTACTATGGTAGCAGCGGGCATTTTTCTTGTAGCTCGGCTTCTTCCTCTTTTTGTAATCACACCTTACATAATGAATTTTATATCTTTGATAGGTATAATAACAGTACTATTAGGAGCTACTTTAGCCCTTGCTCAAAAAGATATTAAAAGAAGTTTAGCTTATTCTACAATGTCTCAACTGGGTTATATGATGCTAGCTCTAGGTATGGGTTCTTATCGAGCTGCTTTATTTCATTTGATTACTCATGCTTATTCAAAAGCATTGTTGTTTTTAGGATCCGGATCCATTATTCATTCAATGGAATCCATTGTTGGCTATTCTCCAGATAAAAGCCAGAATATGGTTCTTATGGGCGGTTTAAAAAAGCATGTACCAATCACAAAAACGTCTTTTTTGGTGGGTACGCTTTCTCTTTGTGGTATTCCACCTCTTGCTTGTTTTTGGTCCAAAGATGAAATTCTTAATGATAGTTGGTTGTATTCGCCAATTTTCGCAATAATAGCTTGTTCCACAGCAGGATTAACTGCATTTTATATGTTTCGTGTTTATTTACTTACTTTTGATGGACATTTAAACGTTCATTTTCAAAATTATAGTGG